GTAACAATCACGACTATTATCATTACATGTATGATACTAAATCTGGTTGGAGTAATCACATTAATAGTTGTATTGATAGTTATCTTCGTTTTGAAATCAGTATTCATAGTTACATTTTAGGTGATACCGAAAATTACAGTAACAGTTACATTTCCAGTTTCATTTATAGTGAAGGCGTAAGCAATAGTGAAAATGGAAATTCTAGTATACGAACTGATGGTAACAGCCGCGATTTCAATATAAGAGGAAGATCTAATGATTTTGATATAAATAAAAAATACAAAAATTTATGGGTTCAGTGCGAAAATTGTTATGGATTAAATTATAAAAAATTTTTTAGATCAAAAATGAATATTTGTGAGCAGTGTGGATATCATTTGAAAATGAGCAGTTCAGATAGAATCGAACTTTTGATTGACCCGGGCACTTGGGATCCTATGGACGAAGATATGGTCTCCATGGACCCCATTGAATTTCATTCAGAGGAGGAACCTTATAAAGATCGTATTGATTCTTATCAACAAAGAACAGGTTTAACTGAAGCTGTTCAAACAGGCATAGGTCAATTAAATGGTATTCCCATAGCAATTGGGGTTATGGATTTTCAGTTTTTGGGGGGTAGTATGGGATCTGTAGTAGGCGAGAAAATCACTCGTTTGATCGAGTATGCTACTAATCGATCTCTACCTGTTATTATTGTGTGTGCTTCCGGAGGGGCACGTATGCAAGAAGGAAGTTTGAGCTTGATGCAAATGGCTAAAATATCTTCTGCTTCATATAATTATCAATCAAATAAAAAGTTATTCTATGTATCAATCCTTACATCCCCTACAACTGGTGGAGTAACGGCCAGTTTTGGTATGTTGGGAGATGTCATTATTGCTGAACCTAACGCGTACATTGCTTTCGCAGGTAAAAGAGTAATTGAACAAACATTGAATAAAACAGTACCCGACGGTTCACAAGCAGCTGAGTATTTATTCCATAAGGGCTTATTCGACCCAATCATACCGCGTAATCTTTTAAAAGGCGTTCTGAGTGAGTTATTTCAGCTACACGGTTTTTTTCCTTTGAAAAATAGATATATATAATATAGAAATAAAACGAAAATATTAAAATCTAGAAAAAATAGAAGTGATTTCTATGCCTTGCCTACCAAGAACTTCCATTTTTTATTAGAAATCTAATCCCTTTTTGTTGGGTTGAATTAGTTTAGTTAGAGTCGCGAACTTATAATAAACTCTTTATCTAAAAAAAAAAACTCTTTATTTTATTAGTAAGATAGAAAGAGTATTAAGGACGGGAGAATTCAGAAAATTTCTTAAACTTAAAGTGGGTTGTCATACATATTCGTGTAGAAATATGAATAGGTACACTAAATTTTCATTTAGTTCTCATTCCTTGCACTTATTAAGTACTTAATATTATTTATCTTAATATTATTTATAATAATTATAATATAATAGATATACTTATGATATCTTTATATTTATAATAGATACAAATATTAAATTAATAGATACAAATATTAAATTGAGGTACCCGTTCTATGACAGATCTTTACTTACCTTCTTTTTTTGTCCCTTTAGTAGGCCTAGTATTTCCGGCGATTGCAATGGCTTCTTTATTTCTTCATGTACAAAAAAATAAGATTGTCTAGACCTGATGGGGCCAACCAGATATTTTTTTTGGTACAGATATTTGTTTAGTGTAATACGGTATGACATGTGCCTTTTTTCCGAATACAAATTAAAGAACTGTTATGCATGCGGATACATGATATCCGTATAAATCCATGTATATACGGGTTATAAAAGGGTCAGCAAATATTTTTATAATAGAAAGTCAATGTATCTAACCAATTACTCCTAAGGGTTCATATCAGAATAGTTTTAGTTAATGAAAGTTACTTTGGCATCAAGAAAAGTAAAGTCAATTTTTTTTTTCTGAATTCCAATCGAATGCAATCGGATCTAGTATAGTATGAACTGGCGATCAGAACATATATGGATAGAACTTATAACAGGGTCTCGAAAATCAAGTAATTTTTTCTGGGCCTTTATTCTTTTTTTAGGTTCACTAGGATTCTTAGTGGTTGGAATTTCTAGTTATCTTGGTAGGAATCTGATACCTGGATTTCCTTCTCAACAAATTATTTTTTTTCCACAAGGGATCGTGATGTCGTTCTATGGGATCGCGGGTTTATTTATTAGTTCCTATTTGTGGTGCACAATATCGTGGAATGTAGGTAGTGGTTATGATCGATTCGATAGAAAAGAAGGAATAATGTGTATTTTTCGTTGGGGATTCCCCGGAATAAATCGTCGCATTTTCCTTCGCTTCTTTATGAAAGATATCCAATCAATAAGAATGGAGGTTAAAGAGGGTCTTTTTCCTCGTCGTATTCTTTATATGGAAATCAGAGGCCAAGGAACCATCCCCTTGACTCGTACTGATGAGAATTTGACTCCACGAGAAATTGAACAAAAAGCTGCCGAATTGGCCTATTTCCTGCGCGTACCGATTGAAGTTTTTTGAATTTTTATCAAAAGGAACAAATTCGTTCGGATTTATCCAATTGAGATATTCGGAAATCCCATTTACTTAGAATTTACTTATTCTATTATAAATATATATATTTTATAAATATATATATTTCATTCGAAACGGGATCCTTAATTCTATTTCTATATTCTTTTTTCTAGATCTAAGGACTACATTTTTACAAAAAACTGGGAATAGATCCATAGGTTCGATACCTTGTTATAGAACTCGTGCTTTAGAGAAATATAAGATCAGATAAAGTTGACAAATGAAGCAGCTCATTAACAATTCACAGAAAAAAAAAAAATGAAAAAAAAGAAAGCATTGGCTTCCCTCGCGTATCTTGCATCTATAATATTTTTGCCCTGGTGGATCTCTCTCTCATTTCAAAAAAGTCTGGAACCTTGGATTATTCATTGGTGGAATACTAGGCAATCCGAAAATTTTTTGAATGATATTCAAGAGAAAAATGTTTTAGAAAAATTCCTAGAATTAGAAGAACTATTCTTGTTGGATGAAATGATAAAAGAATACCCAGAGACACATAAAAAAAAGCTTCGTATAGGAATACACAAAGAAACGATACAATTGGTCAAAACACATAATGAATATCATCTCCATATCATTTTGCATTTGTCGACAAATATAATATGTTTTACTATTCTAAGTGGTTATTTTATTCTGGGTAATGAAGAACTTGTTATTCTGAATTCTTGGATTCAGGAATTCTTCTATAACTTAAGTGACACAATAAAAGCTTTTTCTATTCTTTTAGTTACTGATTTATGGATTGGATTTCACTCAACCCATGGTTGGGAACTAATGATTGGTTCGATCTACAATGATTTTGGATTGGCTCATAATGAGCAAATTATATCTGGTCTTGTTTCCACTTTTCCAGTTATTCTAGATACAATTGTGAAATATTGGATCTTCCGTTTTTTAAATCGCGTATCTCCTTCGCTTGTAGTCATTTATCATTCAATGAATGAATGATAAACTTATTTGATTTCCCGATATCAATCAAAAAGTTTTTTCACGTAAAAAAAGGGGCATTTTTTATTTTTCTCATTCTTTATACTTTTCAAGGCCTTCGTCCTGTTTTCGTCGAATTTTTTCAGTACAATGGCAGACTCGTGGATAGGGAACTATACTAGATACCTATCTAATTTATTGTAGAAATTCCGGGATCAATGATTGGATCATGCAAAATAGAAATACTTCTTCTTGGGTAAAGGAACAGATGACTCAATTTATTTCTGTATCGATCATGATATATGTAATAACTCGAGCATCTATTTCAAATGCATATCCCATTTTTGCGCAGAAAAGTTATGCAAATCCACGAGAAGCAACCGGGCGAATTGTATGTGCCAATTGCCATTTAGCTAATAAGCCTGTGGATATTGAAGTTCCGCAAGCTGTACTTCCTGATACTGTATTTGAAGCAGTTGTTCGAATTCCTTATGATATGCAAGTGAAACAAGTCCTTGCTAATGGTAAAAAAGGGGCTTTGAACGTGGGGGCTGTTCTTATTTTACCCGAGGGATTCGAATTAGCCCCCACCGATCGTATTTCTCCTGAGGTGAAAGAAAAGATAGGAAATCTGTCTTTTCTGAGTTATCGTCCTAATAAAAGAAATATTCTTGTGATAGGTCCGGTTCCAGGTCTAAAATATAGTGAAATCGTCTTTCCCATTCTTTCCCCCGACCCTGCTACAAAGAAAGACGTTAACTTCTTAAAATATCCTATATATGTAGGTGGGAACAGGGGAAGGGGTCAGATTTATCCTGATGGGAGCAAGAGTAACAATACAGTCTATAATGCTACATCCGCGGGTATAGTAAGCAAAATAGTACGTAAAGAAAGGGGGGGATATGAAATAACCATAGTTGATGCATCGGATGGTCACCAAGCGGTTGATATTATACCTCCAGGGCCAGAACTTCTTGTTTCAGAGGGTGAATCTATCAAGCTTGATCAACCATTAACAAGCAATCCTAATGTAGGGGGGTTTGGTCAGGGAGATGCAGAAATAGTGCTTCAAGATCCATTACGCGTCCAAGGCCTTTTGTTCTTCTTGGCATCTGTTATTTTGGCACAAATTTTTTTGGTTCTTAAAAAGAAACAGTTTGAAAAGGTTCAATTATATGAAATGAATTTCTAGATCCAGAAATTCCTTACCATCAAGTTGATAAAAAGCGCCGAATTCTTGTTGATAAAAAAAATGAAATATTTATTTCTGTAAACTTCCTTAAACCTACTTTGCTTTGTTTTTTGTTTTATAGTATTTTTGCGAGATCTATGGAATTCATTACTTGTATTCCATTTTTAGTACTAGGCACTAGCCAATAGGTATACAAAAACAAAGGAAGAAGATACAAGACAAGGACTGGATAAATGAAATGAAAGGAATAGGTACCTCTAGGAAGGATTATAAGTCTTCCTAATCTTCT